TTCGAATTCGAAACAAACCTATTCACCCTATACCCCTTCACCTCCTTTGGTTATTGTTATTTCTTTGCTTCTATTTCTTCTATCTGCTTTTTCTTCGTTCGATATGGTATACTCTTCTGCGGATTCAGAGTGAGATGGTGAGGTGAAAGTCTTTTCCTGACCCGCAAGCAAGGGGGCTTTAGCCTGACGCAAGTAGGCGACGCGAATCTATGGTTTCTATGTTTCAATCGGGCTTGGATGCGCCTCGAGATGACTTGCAGAAAAAATTCTTTCTAGGCGTAACAAATGGTCCATTTATTGATGGGCGAACGACGGGGATTGAACCCGCGCGTGGTGGATTCACAATCCACTGCCTTGATCCACTTGGCTACATCCGCCCCTACCCCCGCACTGGTTGTTGTCTCTATCTACGATCAGATCCTTTCTGAACCCCCCTATGACCGCTATCAAAGATAAGCTTTTTCCTATACTATAACTATAGTAGCAAGTCTATTTATTGTTTTTTGGAATTAGGGGAAGCAAAGCTTCAACAAGTAGAAGCTTCCCGGCAAAGCTTCAAACAAAGAGGTTGGGCTGTTCACTTCATTGATTTGACTTCACTTTACTTAAGATTAAAGATAGGGGCCGGGCGGGCAGTGAAGGCTCGTTTAGTAGACAGCAAGCGAGCAGCAAGCACCTACCTACTCCTATAAAAATGAAAAGCAGCAAGCGGAGCTTGAAGAAGCGAGCCCCCATCAGAGAAAGCCATTGCACGCTAGCCTCTTGTATAGGGTTCCAAACCTGCGCACCCCTAAACTACAAGCTTTGAAGCCCCTACTTTGTTGGGATATTGGAAGAAGCCCCTTTCTACAAACCTTTCTATAATATAAGGGAAGCTCTTCGAGCTTTCTTCGCATGCTTGAGCGCATCTTTCCCCTTTCTATTAGTAAGGTTGTCAAAAGGTAGGTTTCTTACTTAGTGCTTGTGCTAAGGGATTTCTCGCTGACTTGAACAAGTCAGGAACGAAGTGCTCGACTGAAAGGAGAGGTTTGTAAGAACTCGACCATTCACCTGAAAAGACTGAACTTTCTGCTTGATTCCTTGATGGCTGAAGGAAAGACTTCATTGGTTGCTTGATGGCATTCCCCGGACTACCTTTACCGGAAGGCGTGCACTTAACTGAAGTAATGGCAGTGGAACTCATTGCCTCTTTCCCTGTTTTCCCGTTCTGCTTGCTCCTCTAGCTCATCAATGCCGGAAGTCGAGCTGCTATCGATCCTGGAATCAAAGAAAGGTTGGGACAAATCCATTCCCATATCGTAGTATATGACAGACTTTCGTTCTTGCCGTTTGGGCCTATCCTCGATCTCCCCTGTCTGCTGCTCTGCTTTAAGCCGAAAGAAGGCCAGCGCTGGAAGAAGACTTGCCCGAGTAACCTATTTCTGTCTGGTCGTACTAGGCCATTTAGGTCTCACTGCTAATGGAAGGGCGCGGCTGGCCGATTCCCTCTAGTCTAGTGGGTTAACTCATTCACCTTCAATGCGAGAAGTGAAAGTCAAGGGATTGGAGAATCTATAGTTTATGGTTCCCCTGTTCATGAATCGGGTCCGTTCCCGAATCGACTTTGAGACCTCCTATGAATCTAGAAAGCGAAGGGGATACCGCCTCTAAGAGATCACAATAAATCTCTTCCAATATCATAGATCAAGAAAAGGGTTTAACTCAGGCTGACTTTCTGACTTGAAGTCTTTCCGTTCCCGATTCAATTACAGCTGTTCTCGCTAAAGCCCGATCTGATCCCGCTTGAGCGGCTGGGACAAATCCTGATCTTCAAATTGCGTCAATAAGATAGATGCCTGAATCGGACATATGAGATGAGCCCGTAACCCGTCGCTCTTTGCGTGAAGACCAGATGTGCTCTTAGCTGCGGGGTCAACTAAAGAAATTCTTTCAGCCCCAGGACCAACTTCTCAATGAAAGAGCTCTTTTCGGCATAAGAAAGAACCATAAAGCAGAGCCTCGAAAAGGGGCTTTTTACTCCCTATGTGGGGCGTGGGAAACTCACCTGTGAAGCTGGTGTTTAGTGGTGAGGCGTCCTAAAACCGACCGACGAGTCTGCAATAGATTGGATTTTGAGGAAACCTAGGTAAAAAAGGTTACTAGGAAACTAAGCTAATAGAATAGGGTTATTCGGCATTGATCGAAAAACCCCTGAGGAAAATAAAGAGAAAACGAACTCAGCGTGGGATTATAAATCATATAGATTGTGTGGTAGAGTGGGGCTTTGCCTCCTTCGAGACACATCGCTCTGTATGCTACTAGGCGTACTAGCTTGCTTTCACTAGCTTACTGGCTAAAAGAGAACTCTCTTTACTTTAGAAGATCCTGCTGTAAAGGCTTTCCTTGAAAGGGATGATAACTCTTAAAAAGTAAATTTACTTTTACTGCCTTAGAACCTGCTTTTGATCTTGATCTTGAACCAGCTATCTCTAACTTTCCTGCAGTCTTAACTGATGAATTG